TTTTGAAGGAATTCGAAAAAAAAATTGGAAAATTAAAAAAGAAGTGTTTTCGAGTTTTTTTTCGAGCTCTAATAGTTTTCAAAGGAAAAAGCAAATTATTTCGAAAAACTTTAAAAGAAACAAAAGAATGGGTTATCAAAAGTGTTATTTTTCGAAAAAGAATAATAAAAGAATTTTTCAAATTTTTAAAAGGAAATCTAATTCGATTATTTCGATTAAGAGAGGTAGAAATATATGAATCGAGTGAAATTCGAGAAGAAAAAGATTCCAGAATTAACAAAAAAATAATTGACGAATTATCTAGTCAAATTGTATCTCCGAGTTGGAAAAATTCTTTATTGACAGAAAAAAAAATGAAGGATCGAACTCATAGAACAAGTACACTTCGAGATCAAATCGAAAGAATCACAAAAGAGAAAGAAAAAGTAACTCCAAGAATGAATAATCTTAGTCCTAACAAAACAAGTTCTAGTGCTAAAAGATTCGAAAAATGGAAGATATTAAAAAGAAGCAATGCTCGATTCATCTCTAAATCACCCCTTTTTGGAAAATTTTTCATTGAACGAATCTATACGGATCTATTTTTATCCATCATTAATATTGCCAGAATAAATACAGAATTTTTTCTTGAATCAACAAAAAAAATTCTTGATAAATCCATTTTCAATAATGAAAGAAAACAAGGAAGAAAAAAGAAAAATACAATTCCGTTTATTTCGACTATAAAAAAGCCACTGGATAATATTAGTAAAAGAAATTCACATAGTTTTTATGACTTATCCTACGTGTCACAAGCATATGTACTTTACAGATTCTCAGAACTCCAGGTTAATGAGTCTTCGAAATTAAGATCTGTTCTTCAATATCAAGGAATTCCTTTTTTTCTTAAGCCTGAAATAAAGCATTCTTTTGAAAGACAAGGGGTGGTTGATTCGAAATTGAAAGATAAGCAACTTCCGAGTTATGAAATGAATCAATGGAAAAACTGGTTAAGAAGACATTATCAATATGATTTATCTCAGATCATATGGTCTAGATTAATACCAGAAAAATGGCGAAATACAGTTCATCATCATCGTATAGCTAAAGCTAAGAAGGAAAATGTAAGCAAACAGCATTCATATGAAAAAAACCAATTCATTAATTCCAAAAAACAAAAAGAATTGAAAGTGGACTTAAAAGTTAATCAAAAAGAAAATTTTTCAAAATACTATAGATATGATCTTTTATCATCTAAATTTCTTAATTATGAAAATAAAACGGAATGCTTTTTTTATGGATCTCCGTTTGAAGGAAATAAGAACCAAGAGATTTATTATAATACACCGAAAAGAACCTTTTTTGATCCGCTGAAGAATATCCTTATTACTAATTATCTAGGAAAGGTCCATAGTCTATATATAGATATGGAAAAAACGGCCGATAGAAAATATTTGGATTGGAAAATTCTCAATTTTGATCTTAGACAAAAAGCCGATATTCAGGCGTGGATGACGATGGATATCAATAGGAATCAAAATACTCAAATTCATCCTAATAATTCTCAATTAATTCATAAAAAAGATCTTTTTTATCTTATGATTCCAGAAATCAATTCATCAAAGTCCCCGAAAGGATTTTTGGATTGGATGGGAATGAATGAAAAAATGCTAAAGCGTCCCAATCTGGAACTTTGGTTCTTCTCAGAATTGGTGTCAATTTATACTGCATATAAAATGAAACCTTGGTTTATACCAAGCAAATTCCTTTTTTTTAATTTGAATAGAAATCAAAAAAGTAGTGAAAAGAAAAAGCTCAACAAAAAAGAAAAAAGAAATTTTTTAATAGCATCGAATAAAGAGCATCCAAATCAAGAAGAAAGAGAACTCACAAGCCGAGGAGATCTTGGATCCATTCTCCCACAACAAAAAGATATCGACGAAAATTCTACAAGATCAGACACGAAAAAAGAGAAAAAAAAACAATACAAAAGTGACACAGAAGCGAAACTCGATTTCTTCCTGAAACGTTATTTGCTTTTTCAATTGAAATGGGACGATACTTTGAATCAAAGAATGATCAATAATATCAAGGTATATTGTCTCCTGCTTAGACTAATAGATCCAAGAAAAATTACTATATCTTCAATTCAAAAGAGAGAAATGAGTTTGGATATAATGCTGATTCGGGATAATTTCACTCCTACAGAATTGATGAAAAAAGGAATATTGATTATAGAACCCATTCGGCTGTCTGGAAAAAAAGATGGACAATTTATTATGTACCAAACCGTAGGTATTTCGTTGGTTCATAAGAGTAAGCACCAAGCAAATAAAAAATACCAAGAGAAACGATATCTTTCTAAAAAAAAATTGGATGAAGCTATTTCACCACATCAAAGAATAACCGGAAAGAGAAAGAAAAATGATTTTGATTTGCTTGTTCCTGAAAATATTTTATCGTTTAGACGTCGTAGAAAATTGCGAATTCTAATTTCTTTCAATTCAAAGAATAGAAATGATGTAGATAGAAATCCAGTATTTTCTAACGAAAAGAACGTAAAAAACATCAGCCAAGTTTCACACGATAATAACTACCTTGATAGATATCAAAAGAAATTAATGAAATTAAAACTCTTTCTTTGGCCTAATTACCGATTAGAAGATTTAGCTTGTCTGAGTCGTTATTGGTTTGATACCAATAATGGTAGTCGTTTCAGTATGTTAAGGATTCATCTGTATCCACAATTGAAAATTCGTGGATAATAAACTTTTTCTATATACCCTATACTCTATATATTCTATATACCCTATACTCTATATATAATATAGAGTATATGAAAGCAACCAAATACAGAGATGGATCCCATATCTCACATTTTATTCTAGTATCCAATATGAAATAAATAATGTCTCAATTAGATCTCGAAATGAATCAACAGAATCTTCTTTATTTTAGGTCTCAAATTTTTGATGTGAAAGTGGACCAATTCTTTTCTATTCCTATAGAAATCCAATTTCAAGTTGGATTGATTGATTTTAGTTCTTAAAATGAGGAGTTTAGAAAGAAATTCGGATTCGATTGTTGTATATACCACATTAAAATTAATGGCATTATTATTACTGATTAGTAAAATCCATATCTGTAAAAAGAGAAAGGGGAAGTTTTTTATGGTAAAAAATACATCCATTTCGGTTATTTCTCAAAAAGAAAAGGAAGAAAACAGAGGGTCTGTTGAATTTCAAGTATTCAGTTTCACCACTAAGATACGGAAACTTACTTCACATTTGGAATTGCACAAAAAAGACTCTTCATCTCAGAGAGGTTTGCGAAAGATTTTGGGAAAACGTCAACGACTGCTGTCCTATTTGTCAAAAAAGAATAGAGGACGCTATAAAGAATTAATTAGTAAGTTGAGTATTCGAGAGAGAAAAACTCGGTAATCTGAAGCGTGATACCCTTTGAGCTTAGTCGTTTACATTTTGATGAACTTCTTTTTAATTTCAGCAATGCATGCAAGAATGACTCGGGAAAAAAACTTATGATTTCGCCAACTACAAGAAAGGACCTCATGATAGTCAATATGGGTCCTCACCACCCATCAATGCATGGTGTTCTTCGACTGATCGTTACTCTCGACGGTGAAGATGTTATTGACTGTGAACCAATATTGGGTTATTTACATAGAGGGATGGAGAAGATTGCGGAAAATCGAACAATTATACAATATTTGCCTTATGTAACGCGTTGGGATTATTTAGCTACTATGTTCACAGAAGCAATAACCGTAAATGGACCCGAGCAGTTAGGCAACATTCAAGTACCCAAAAGAGCTAGCTATATCAGAGCTATTATGTTGGAATTGAGTCGTATCGCTTCCCATTTGTTATGGCTTGGCCCTTTTATGGCAGATATTGGGGCACAGACCCCTTTCTTCTATATTTTTCGAGAACGAGAATTGATATATGACCTGTTCGAAGCTGCTACCGGTATGCGTATGATGCATAATTATTTTCGTATCGGAGGAGTAGCTGCTGATCTACCTCATGGCTGGATAGATAAATGTTTGGATTTTTGCGATTATTTTTTAACCGGGGTTGCTGAATATCAAAAACTTATTACACGAAATCCTATTTTTTTAGAACGAGTTGAAGGCATAGGCATTATTGGTGCAGAAGAAGCACTAAATTGGGGTTTATCAGGGCCAATGTTACGAGCTTCCGGAATACAATGGGATCTTCGTAAAGTTGATCGTTATGAATGTTACGACGAATTTGATTGGGAGATTCAATGGCAAAAAGAGGGGGATTCATTAGCTCGATATTTAGTACGAATCAGTGAAATGACAGAATCCATAAAAATTATCCAACAGGCTCTGGAGGGAATTCCGGGGGGACCCTATGAGAATTTAGAAATCCGACGCTTTGATAGAATAAAAGATCCTGAATGGAATGATTTTGAATATCGATTTATTAGTAAAAAACCTTCTCCAACCTTTGAATTGTCCAAACAAGAACTTTATGTAAGAGTCGAAGCTCCAAAAGGAGAATTGGGAATTTTTCTGATAGGAGATCAGAGTGTTTTTCCTTGGAGATGGAAAATTCGACCGCCGGGTTTTATCAACTTGCAAATTCTTCCTCAGTTAGTTAAGAGGATGAAATTGGCTGATATTATGACGATACTAGGTAGCATAGATATCATTATGGGAGAGGTTGATCGTTGAAATGATAATTGATACAACAGAAATAGAAGCTATCTATTCTTTTTCCAGATTGGAATCCTTAAAAGAAGTCTATGGCATCATATGGATGCTTGTCCCTATTTTTACTCTTGTATTAGGAATCACACTGGGTGTACTAGTAATTGTTTGGTTAGAAAGAGAAATATCCGCGGGGATACAACAACGTATTGGACCCGAATACGCCGGGCCTTTGGGAATTCTTCAAGCTCTAGCAGATGGTACAAAACTACTTTTTAAGGAGAATCTTCTTCCATCTCGGGGGGATACTCGTTTATTTAGT